TCTAAGTTTAGGGAACAAATCCTTCAGGTGTATCCGGAAGTTCTCCCCAATGAGTCTGAGGAAAAACTCCTTGAGAAGTTGAAGGAACTCCCTGACGAGTTTCATCACGAACTCATTGCGAAGTTGGAGGAACTCGAACTCCAACGTAAGTCTCAGGAAGAACTCCTTGAGAAGTCTCAACAAGACCTCCTTGAGAAGTATCACCTCCTTGTTGAGAAGTCTCAGCAAGACCTAGACCTCCTTCAGAAGTCTCAACAAGACCTCCTTGAGAAGTATCAGCAAGACCTGTACCTCCTTGAGAAGTCTCGGGAAGAAGTCCTTGAGAAGTTGGAGAAGTATCGGAAAGTTCTCTCTGAGTTGTCCACGGACGAAATTTTGGAACTTAGTATAAAAAGTATTGAGCGAGTTGCTTTGGAGGGCGACTATCGCCAATGGGTTAGACAGAAAACGGAAAAAGGCCCTGAAAACCAATTTCTTGAGGATGAGGAAAAAAAATTACAATTCGAGCGTGAGCAAGCAGAATTAGAAATCGAATTATCGGGATTAGGAATAGGATTCGAATTCTCGGGATTAGGAATAGGATTCGAATTATCGGAATTCGAATTCCAATTCTCCGATGAATGGGGAGCGGAGGATTCCCCTGAGAAAGAAAAATTCCAGCAGTCTATGCAAAAGTATATAGAAGAAAAACTCTGCAAGCTGTCTAAGGAAAACCTTATTACACTTTTCAGAATTTTGAAAAAATTCCCATTCGCATGCGCATTCGATGGTGGGGAAGAAGAATTCGAAATCGAAATTACACTTTTCACAATTTTGATCAAATTCCCATTCGATGGTGGGGAAGAAGAATTCGAAATCGAAGTCTTCGTTGAATTGGGAGCGGAGGACTCCGACTCCCCTCAGAAAGAAAAATTACAACAGTCTATAGAAGAAAAAAAGTATATAGAAGAAAAACTCCGCAAGATGTCTAAGGAAGATCTTGTTACAGTTTTAAGAATTTTGAAAAAATTCTTTGAGAGGTCTCCGAAATTCGATAGATATAAATCTAAAAAAAACTGGCAAGATTTCGATTTAGAGGAACGCCTTCTTGAATCGTGGGAAGTTGTACTTGTAAAAGAACACCTTATAAAAAGAGAATGGGGAGAATGGGAAGTTCGAAAAAAAGGAGTTTTTGAATTGGAAATTCAAAATTGGGAATGGGAAGTTCTAAAAGAACAAGAGCTTGCGGAGGTGAAGAAGGTCCCAGAAGAGAAGGATGGAGAAGAAGAAAAACAAGAGGATAAAACTTCGAAAGATCCGGAAGGGGATTCATGCGAAGAGCAGAAGGTTACAAAGAAAAACAAAAAAGGAGAGATAGGGTTTTCTAAAAAACAGAAGGTTATAGATAAGATATTTTCTATTATAGATAAGACACTTTCGAAGGTATGGAAGTTTGTAGACGAAATGGTGCAAGAAAGGGCTCGAGTGAAAAGCGAGAAACGCTTGTTTGACGGAATAGTAGAACCGGAAGAGGAAGAAGATATAGAGGATGAGCCTTATCACGACCGTCTTGCTCGTTATAAAAAAGAGACAGGATTACTTGAAGCTATTCAAACAGGTAAGGGTGAAATCTATGGTCTTCCCGTACTATTTGGGTCTATGGAGTTTGGGTTTATGGGGGGTAGCATGGGATCCGTAGTGGGTGAGAAAGTTGCCCGCTTGGTCGAATGTGCTACCAGTGCATTTATGCCTCTTATTCTAGTGTGTGCTTCCGGGGGGGCGCGTATGCAAGAAGGGAGTTTTAGCTTGATGCAAATGGCTAAAATATCTGGTACTTTATATTATTTTCGACAAAAATCAAATGAAAATAAAAAGCTATTCTATGCATCAATCCTTGCATCTCCGACTACTGGTGGGGTGCTAGCTAGTTTTGGTATGTTGGCTGATGTGGTTTTGTCCGAACCCAACACCTGCATTGCATTTGCAGGTCCAAGAGTAATTGAAGCAGTATTGAATGAAAAAGTACCCGAAGGGTCACAAGAGGCGGAACCCCTAATGGAAAAGGGTATGCTCGATGGAATCATAGAGCGTAAGCAGTTAAAGCATTGTGTGATTTGTTTATTAGATTTTCACGGTTTGTATTCTTTTCTTTACGGAAATTCCCACGATTAATATTTCTATTAATACGATAAAAAAAAAAGAACTTCGGAAAAATGAAGCAAGGCAAGGAGCGTTAAATTCTCTTTGCCTTGCGTATCTATATATAATGTATAATTTTGAATTTATAATTCAAAAGTCTTTCTATATCTTTCGGGTCTCGAGAATCCTCATTTTTATTAAGAATCTTTGTTGGTGGATTGCATTCTAAGATAAGAGCTTTTCTCGAATGGGTAATGGTAAAAAACTCTTTCTTTAGAAAATGAATTTATTAAATTCAAATTAGAAGCCAAGAACAAGGCCAAGAACAAGAGAAGAAGGATATAATAAAAGAAGAGCACTAAGAAAAATAACGAACGAAAGTGGATTATTATACATAAATTTCGTGTAGAAATATGACAAAATCCTTTCTTTTATTTAGTTCCTCATTCCTTGCACTTAATTATATTATAAATACCCACTTAGCTATCCTTAATATACGAAATGCGAATTCAAATTATTCTAAGATTAAGGTATCCTTATAACATAACAATATAACAATAACAGGTGCAAATATTCAATCCAGGTAGTCCATTCTATGACAACTCTGAATAACTTACCTTCCATTTTAGTTCCTTTAGTAGGCTTAGTATTTCCGGCATTTTCAATAGCTTCTTTATTTCTTCATGTTCAAAAAAACAAGATTTTTTAGACATGTTCAAAAAAACAAGATTTTTTAGATTCGATGGGACCAAATCTTTTCTATTTTTTTTTAATTCAAGACTTAGATAACATAGCTATTCTATTTAGTAGAATATGATACAACAGGCGGCCCGGCCCCCCCCGCACGGAAATGGCAGAAGTCTTGTGCATGTGCAAAGATGCTATATCGGTAAATGAATTATAGTTTTTTTTAATAGACAAAGAAAGTCAAATAAAATGGATTTAGGCCATTCTTCTAATAAAAAAAAATGAAGCCGAGTCTAGTATGAGTTGTCGATCTGAAAATATATGGATAGAATTTATAGCGGGGTCTCGAAAAACAAGCAATTTTTTCTGGGCTGTTATCCTTTTTTTGGGTTCATTAGGATTCTTACTGGTTGGAGCTTCCAGTTATCTTGGCAGAAATTTGATATCTTTTTGTTCGTCTCAGCAAATTCTTTTTTTCCCCCAAGGGGTCGTGATGGCTTTCTATGGAATTGCAGGTCTCTTTATTAGCTCCTATTTGTGGTGCACAATTTCATGGAATGTAGGCAGTGGGTATGATCAATTCGATAGAAAAGAAGGAATAGTGTGTATTTTTCGTTGGGGATTCCCTGGAAGAAATCGTCGGATCTTCCTACGATTCCTTATGAAAGATATTCAGTCTATCAGAATAGAAGCTAGAGAGGGTTTTTCTGTTCGTCGTATCCTTTATATGGAAATACGGGGCCAGGGGGCCCTTCCCTTGATCCGTACTGATGAGAATTTGACTCCACGCGAAATTGAGCAAAAGGCTGCTGAATTAGCCTACTTCTTGCGTGTACCGATCGAAGTCTTTTGACTTTTTAAATGAACCGAAGCGAAGAAATCGAAGAAATGCTTTCGTCAGCAGAGAAGACAAGGTATGGATGCTCTTTTCTTTAGAAATTTTTTTTCTATAACCTAATTGAATAACCGAAGGTTCTTCAAAGCAAAAGAAAAGGTGCATTCGAGTCAAAGCAAGACGTATATGAAACACCAATCAAATCGCAACGAAACCTCTTTTGTACCCCAAAATAAAAAGGGTTTCTATGCGTATGTAACGTATGTAAATTTACACTCAACTAAATAACATAATAACAAAAGAGGTAAGGAATCTAAAATTTTTGATTTCAAAATATTTTCAATTTTGATAGAAAAGAAAGGCAGTTTTTTTTTGGTCTACAAACTTTCCTTTAACTTTAATAAATAATTTTTTAAATAATATTTCTTGAATAAGATTTCTTGCTTGAAGTTGTTCTTTTGGATATTCATCGAAAGAAGGCAATTGCTTCGAATTTGCTCAATTGAAACATGTTGAAACAGTATTTTTAAACTTCCAAATTTACGGATGAAAAAAAAAAAAACACCCACTCCCTTTCTATACCTTGCATCTATAGTCTTTTTACCCTGGTGGATCTCTCTGTTATTTACTAAAAGCCTAGAATCTTCGGTTACTAATTGGTGGAATATCAGGCAATCCGAACCCTTTGTGGATGAGATTCAAGAAAAAGGTAAAAAAAGTCTGATAGAAAAATTCATAGAATTAGAGGAACTCCTTCTCTTGGACGAAATGTTAAAGGAATGCCCGGAAGTAGATCTACAAAAGTTTCGTATAGGAATCCACAAAGAAACGGTCCAATTAATGAAGATACACAATGAGGATCAGATCCATACGATTTTGCACTTATTGCAAAATATAATCTATTTCGTTATTCTAAGCGGTTATTCTATTCTGGGTAAGGAACAACTCGTTATTCTTAACTCTTGGTTTCAAGAATTCTTATATAATTTAAGCGACACAATAAAAGCTCTTTGCCTTGTTTTTTTAAGTGATGTTTTTTTCGGATATCATTCGAAACCCATTTGGGAATTCATAATTGTCTATGTCAGCAAAAGTTTTGGATATGATAATAACGATAGAATCATATCTTTGTTTAGTTGTATTTTGCCATGCTTTTTCGATACAGTCTGGAAATATCTTTTCTTCCGTTATTTCAATGGGCTATCCCCGTCACTTTTAGTGATGTATACGTCACTGAAGGAAAGGCCGGAATGAAAAAAGACCGGATCCAACGATACAATTCTCATTTTGATTGCTTTGTACACTACACAAAGCCAAGCCGTACTTACCCCTTATACCCTTCCGGCGGTCCTATACTATATTGCAGTAAAACTTTTTTTTGTGGAATCGGGGGGGGGGGGGGACTATACTAGTAACCCACCTAATTTTATTGTAGAAATTTTGAGATCAATGATTGGACCATGCAAACTAGAAAGACCCTCTCTTCGATAACGAAAGAGATTACTCGATCCATTTCGGTATTGCTCATGCTATATATAATAACTCAGGCATCCGTTTCAAATGCATATCCCATTTTTGCGCAGCAAGGTTATGAAAATCCACGAGAAGCAACTGGGCGTATTGTATGCGCGAATTGCCATTTAGCTAATAAGCCTGTAGATATTGAGGTTCCACAAACGGTACTTCCTGATACTGTATTTGAAGCAGTTGTTCGAATTCCTTATGATATGCAACTGAAACAAGTTCTTGCTAATGGCAAAAGGGGTCCTTTAAATGTGGGAGCTGTTCTTATTTTACCCGAGGGATTCGAACTAGCCCCTCCTGATCGTATTTCGCCCGAGATGAAAGCAAGGATAGGCAATCTGCCTTTTCAGAGCTATCGCCCCGCTAAAAAAAACATTCTTGTCATAGGCCCTGTTCCTGGTCAAAAATATAGTGAAATCATTTTTCCTATTCTTTCTCCGGACCCCTCTACTAATAAGGGTGTTCACTTCTTAAAATATCCAATATATGTAGGCGGGAACAGGGGAAGGGGTCAGATTTATCCTGACGGGAGCAAGAGTAACAATACGGTTTATAATGCTACAGCAGCAGGTATAGTAAGCACAATCATACGAAAAGAAAAGGGAGGGTACGAAATAACCATAGCGGATACATCGGACGGACGTCAAGTGGTTGATATTATCCCCCCAGGACCTGAACTTCTTGTTTCGGAGGGCGAGTCTATCAAAGTTGATCAACCATTAACAAGTAATCCTAATGTGGGGGGGTTTGGTCAGGGGGATGCAGAAATAGTACTTCAAGACTCATTACGTGTTCAAGGCCTTTTGTGCTTCTTGGCATCTGTTATTTTGGCACAAATTTTTTTGGTTCTTAAAAAGAAGCAGTTTGAGAAAGTTCAATTGTCCGAAATGAATTTTTAGATCCGCACGCGGAGCTGTCAACATTTAATTCAATTTATAAAAAGAATCCAATTCTTATTGGCAATTCTCGTATGATTTGATTCCAAAAATTATCAATTATGAGATAACAAAGTCTTTTGCTTCTCTCTATTCTTTTTATACCAGATGTCGTGGATTACTTGTACTACATTCCTAGCCATAGTCTATATATTGTGAAGAAGGCCTTTTGACTTTATTACCCCCCCCCTATCTCTTTCTTTTTCAATCCACCCAATTAGACCACCAAATTAGAGCAGTGAGGCTATATCGGTATTGTCAGATTTCAATGTCATAGAGTGCAGCAAAAGTTAGTTTTCTATTTTCTATTTTATATTAATATCTAATAATAGAATAGAACAAAATTGGACTAAATACTAAGCACTAAATAAAAGATAACTAGAAGTAAGTGGAGAATCGAAAGCAAAGGATAAATGAGGGGAGAAAGGGATTCCAGGAGGATTGGATTGTTGGTCTTCCTCTTCCTCGTTTTAGGAACAAGAAAAGGCCTCTTCCACAGCCGCTTCTTGTATCGCAATAATAAGAGTTTGGAATCCCCTCCACCAAAGATTCTATTCTTTGTTTTGATCTTTTCTCGGTTTATTATAACTTATTTTTGTTTTCGATTCATTTCGTATACATCATTTCGTATACATATTCATTTCGTATACATCATTTCGTATACATATATAATAAGTAGTGGAAAAACAAAAAAAGAGAGAGATAGGTTTATTGAGCAAGAAGTCAAACTTCTTCAATGAACTTCTCTTCTAAAAAACTCGAAAACTTAACGAGATACTAAAATAATAGAATATTCTATTATAGCAATAAGGGTCTATTCGTATAGAAAGCAAAAGAAGTTCTATGATCGCTGATCTAATCTAAGGGTTAAAGTGTGCCATCCAGTATTCAATATTAAATCGAGTGATTTCCTCTTTTTTTGAAGAAAGTCTCCATAGATATTGTCGAGGAACGGATGTTTTGAATCACTTAATCAGGGTTGTTTTTCAAAAGGATCCTCGGATAAAGAATAGAATGGCGCTTTTTGAGCCGAAAGGGTGATCTGTTTTTTTTCGTAAAAATGCAAAGATATTATTATTATGATTATTAAGAACTCGCCAGGACCCTCCCCCTTGAATCAGACAAAGAAAGAAGGGATAGGTCCAGTAAGTTCTTATGCTTTCATGTCTACAAAGAACTCAGTTCATCCGATTACTACAAGGATGAACCCAACCCGGAGTATGAACCATAAAAGAAAATGCCTATTAAACCGATCACAGGAATACCAGCTACAGTACCTATTATCCAAAGAGGAATCCTTCCAGTAGTATCGGCCATTTCTAACGCCTTCCTCCACATTTCGTCAAATGGTCATACTAGAGACAGAAACAGTTAAAGATAATTATATTATGGGATGAAATG